AACTATAATAGAATTATTATATACAAATGAACTTTTTGTCGAACCGAGGAATTAGGCGTAATAAAGATAGGATCATAATCATGAAAATGAGAGTGTCGACGTTTTTCGCGGGGGATTTCGATTTAATGAGATTCCGGAAAGGAGGGCTCTTTTAAATAACTAAATGAAATAACAAGTTCTATTTTTTCTTTTGCTGGGGGGATTTTGATAGATATGGCTCACTAAAACCACTGAAATCATAACAGAAAAATGCATTCATTATTATTTAAGAACCCACAGTTTCATTTTATATTCCCGTAAGGTCGTCAAGTAACTCAAAAGGGAAGAAGGAATAATAAGAAAGGATACTTTGATTTTATATAATTTATATATATAAAATAGAAATAATATATAATAAGTAAGAATGGAAATAACCCTCATCTTTTTATTGCTGCTTTAATAGCAAGCATTTTTGTGTTCAAAGCAGCTAAATTCTTTTAGCTAGGATTTGTTGGAACAAAAAAAGGCCCGGCTAGGTATTGACCAGGCCAGGCCGTGGGAATAAAGGGAACAAAATCAAAGGGGTCTTCTTTATTTTTCTTTATATTTGTCTATTGGATCTTTCGAGCCCTTACTTAGATCTAAATGAAATTGCTGGTCAAAGTTGTACATATCTATATCATAAAGAAAGAGAAAGCAAGACTTTTTTCTTACTTCATGTGTAATGTAACATAGTCATTATTCTCTTGTTCAATTGGGGGAGATGGCTGAGTGGACTAAAGCGGCGGATTGCTAATCCGTTGTACGAGCTATTCGTACCGAGGGTTCGAATCCCTCTCTTTCCGTTTCCCATGGATGATTGATTTATCTTTCAAATTGTGCAAATCCCTTTTTGCCTAGTTCAGCGTGTGGAATAGATAACAAAATCTTAAGAAATAAAATCAAGCAAGGAAAATGAAAAACCCTTTTTATTCTTCACGTCCAGGATTACGTCCTGGATCATTAGATAGAAATCCAAAGATGAACAGAGAAACAAAGAATATCACTACTGTGTAAACGAAAAGTTTGAGAGTAAGCATGACACAATCTCCAAGATCATTTTTTTTGAAAAAAACGAGAAAAGAGAATAGATCCTCCAGTTTTTATACTATAATATAGTCTAAATATTCGAATATTCTAAATATTCTATTTTGACACCAAGAAATGAAGTGATTTCTAGAAATAGAAAAGGATTTTCTGAAATTCAAAGTCATTTGTAATAAGAGTCCTTCATTACCAAAAATGGATTTCATACCCCAATTAGATATTATATTGTGGGGGACCCTAACTCTATTTAGGGTCTTTCGTTGGAAAAAAGGTCAGAATGGCAAAATGGGTCGAGCCGAGTTTTGATTTCTCGAGGTTATCCCCGACTTTCCATGTTTGAATCGAAGGTTCATACTGTAAGACTTAGTTGATCTTCTGAATTGTTAGAATTTTTTTCTCAACAAATCATGAATCTTCTAGGATAGTATTAAAGATTTTATCGAAAACTTACAGCAGCTTGCCAAACAAAGGCTAAGAGAAAAAAGAACAAAGGTATGACTGGCATAACATCTATGATGGGATTCAAAAAAGCATAGGCCTCAGGCAATTTGGCGAAGAAAAGATTAGTCGAATAAAGGGCAGAATTAAGACAGATACAGATCAAACTAAAGATATTAAGCATAACAGACATTTTGTTCTTGGAGATAATTGCATTTTGGTTGAGTTATTGATATAAATAAGGAAAAATGAAGTAAGGTAGACAAAAAGCCCTTCTTTTTCTTTGAACCCACCCAATCAAAAATCCTCCAATTCTCAAAAGAGAATAGAAGAAATCATACTTTCATACAATATCTTAATTGAATTCTATGTAATGATCAATAAATTCAGTTGATTTCTATATCTACACGTGTCAAAATCCTAACAAGAATCTAATCTATTCTAGAAAAAGATTTTCTATAGATATTTGGACTGGAATTGACGAACACGCAATACCAATATTAGTCTTTATTAGTGTCGAATAGAAATCTAAATGGGGCGTCGCCAAGTGGTAAGGCAACGGGTTTTGGTCCCGCTATTCGGAGGTTCGAATCCTTTCGTCCCAGAGTGTATCCATTCTATCAGAATTCAGAATAAAGATTCCTTTTTGAAACAACCTTCTGTTTAAAGGTAGAATCTTAGTCATAGAATTTGATTTTTCTTTCTTTTTTGATTTTGAATGATTCAGAGAAGAATCATATCTTTTTTTTTCACAACAAACTGAATGGAATTGGCTGCAAATGACATCCAGATGGAACTGAATATATTTGTGATCCAGGTAAGATGGTAACATAGATCACAAAAGTTTGCATTCAAAAAGGGTAGGGTGGGCTTTTCATCATATGCCCATTCCCTTCATATTGAAGGAAGTTAGTTACTTAGAAAAACCTTAGATCCATCTCTATTTGAATTTTCAATGATTTATTTTGAATCAAAATGCGAAGGGGCCTATTTTCCCTATCTCTTTTTCCCTGTCCCTTAAACTTAAATGGGGTATCCCAATTAGTAATCTTAACGTTAAAAAGAGATCTTTTTTAGATTGATGAATCATCATTCCCATTGAATTCGGGGAGTAGATGGCCGTTAATCAGCAACCGAAGATATTTATGAATCAAAATGCGAAGGGGCCTATTTTCCCTATCTCTTTTTCCCTGTCCCTTAAACTTAAATGGGGTATCCCAATTAGTAATCTTAACGTTAAAAAGAGATCTTTTTTAGATTGATGAATCATCATTCCCATTGAATTCGGGGAGTAGATGGCCGTTAATCAGCAACCGAAGATATTTATGAATTTCAATCTCTGTGTCTGTTCGAATCACATTAACAAAGAATCAAGTTACATATGTAACCGATGTATTTTCTTTGAACTTTGTAAGTATTTGGTGTTTGGCTTTAATGAATAATTGTAAACCAATGTTAACAATTGAGACGGGGGGTGACTCATACATTTTATTCACTTGAATGGCAAAATTGCAGAAAGATTACTTAACCTCAGGTTAAACAAAATATGAAAATACATAGAAATGAGGAAATGCTTAGCTTATATGTATGTATTGTTTGATTTCGTTGTATTTCAAGCAGTCTTTCGATTTTTGTGAAAAAGAATTGGAATTGCTTCAATGTGAAAATGGAAATATTTAACATAGAATATCCATAACAGTTGTTCAGTTTATCTGATAAATATGAAAACCCTCTAGTCGTCCATCTGATTGATAAAATCAGAATCCAAAGGACCTAACTCTTCCCTTACATCAGTCTTTTTTAGCCATCTCACAAAAAAAAAGAAATTGGATTTATTGTTCGATTTAGTTATCTGCTTTTAAATTATTGATGAATCAGTTCGAAAAGAAAGAGAGATTTCTCTTTGTTTGATGATCAGACGTAGTCTTTACTGTCAAACTTTATTCAAATAATGATGTCGAAATAGGAAACTTTTTCAATTATAAACATTTTGAATGATTTCTTAAGAGTTGAATCTTTGATATTTGAAGAAGTTGGAGTTAGGTCAATGTCAATCTAAATCTAGCCCTAGCCTATCGAGTCACTTCAGGATGGAGATTCAAAAAGACTACATTTATTCGTATTATTTATATTAGTTAGTTATGCTAGTTCTATATTTCTCTTAGATATTTCTGTTAGTTTGTTTTTTTTTTTTAGAAAAAATGTTGCATTGATAAAAGAGGGGTCTTGCTAAGATTTTTCAGAACAATCTTTACCATCTATGTATAGAAGAAAAAAGGATAGATTACTATGTCTATGTACCGACTGAACTGAACCAATGACTATTCATGATTTCATAATTGAATCAATTTCATACGGGTTCCAAATTAGAGGAATGTTATGGTAAAACTTCGTTTGAAACGATGTGGTAGAAAGCAACGTGCGACTTGAAGGACGCGATCCGATGTGGATTCTTAGTCTTACATCCACCATTTTATATCGGAATGAAGGTGCTCTCGGCTCGACATCATTTGTTCCACTATAACCCCTCTTTTTGTTGGGTTGTATTGTAAATAAACATAGTACATGATGGAGCTCGAGTAGAAAGTATTAATTCATTTCTCGGGGGCAAGGATCTAGGGTTAATGCCAATCAATAAATTGAAACTACTTCGTAAGTAGATCTTCGATATAGAAATCGAAAGGATCCGATTTCAGCAAGTTTCAATTTAAAAAGCAAATTTGTTGGAGTTGAGAAAACTCTTTTGATCCAAAGTGTATCACGCGAGAATCAACTGTTCCTATGATTCTTTGGTAGAAAGAAATCACAAAAGGGGTATGTTGCTACCATTTTGAAAAGATTAAGAAACACCGAAGTAATGTCTAAACCCAATGATTTAAAACAAAGAGAAAGGATCCCAAAACAAGGAAACACCGTTTCAATTGTCTCAATAACTGGATCAAAATAAAGAATCCAAATAGATTTTAAATGAGACAAAAATAAGGGGGGTTAAAGACTACTCAATAAATAAAATTGCCTAAAGATTTTCCTTTGAGCTATTTTTGAGAATTATGCAACTTGAGTTATGAGTACAAATGATTTTTTTAGGAGGGAAGAAGAAAAAAATGAGTGAAATCATAGTCTAATTCATTTTATGGACCTTTTTGCCATTCATTAGAATTCTATATATAGAGAAAACTGTGAATCATTTTTTCTCGAGCCGTACGAGGGGAAAACTTCCTATACGTTTCTAGGGGGGGGTATTGTTTATCTACATCTATCCCAATGAGCCGTCTATCGAATCGTTGCAATTGATGTTCGAGGCCGAAGAGAAGGAAGAGATCTTCGGAAAGTGGGGTTTTATGATCCGATAAAGAATCAAACTTATTTAAACGTTCCTGCTATTCTCTATTTCCTTGAAAAAGGTGCTCAGCCTACAGGAACTGTTAAGGATATTTTAAGGAAGGCAGAGGTTTTTAAGGAACTTCGCCCTAATCAAACGCAATTAAAGAAATAAA